TAGAGAATGGAACCATGCCTTCGCTATTGCAAGAATATAGCGATCGAAGAGCTATCGCTCAGCTGCTTCGCGTATTACGAAAGCCGTATTGTATTGTCCGAAGGGGGATGCTGAAAGAGCGTAGGTAAGTGGTAAGCGTAGGAGGCATCCCCGAAGGACAGCGGCAGCAGTGTGGTTCCAGGAGCTTCCGTTAGATTGAGATCTACAGGGTGGCGGGGACTTCGGCTGCCTTGTTTCGGGTGAAAAGAAGAGGGTAGTAGGCTTAGTAGGGTTCGAACCTACAATATAACCGTTATGAGCGGTACGTTTCAACCAATTAAACTATAAGCCCTTATGGATCTTTACATGCAATTCTCTCACTTCGGGAAGAGCGGACGGAAAGAGAAGGCCTTTGCTCTATCTGCTTCTTTCACTTCCCAGGAATGAACAATTGGAAAATCCATTTTTTTCCAATTGTTTATAATATATAAAAAAATCTTATTAAAAAAAAAATGGACTAAATTAAGTAAGCGACTCAAACTGCCGGTACGCTTTCCGGCTCGCAACGACTTCAAACGGGCGGGGGCTCTCTTGCTTTGGACAAGACGGCATGGGTCTACGATAGGAAAGTTCCCTTAAGAAAGAGATGAGACTGCTAAGGAAAGACTACTGACCCAGGATGTGGCTAAGAATTTCACTAATTTATTCTTAGTTACGTGGGAAAGAAAGAAGCTTGTTCTATTTACGGAGCTAACGAACATAATCTTATTAATATCATATATGATGTTCTTTCTTATTGGAATGGAATTCAATCTTGAAAAGGGCGCTAAGATTGACTTGGTTGTAAGAGAAGAGAGAGGATGGGAATTGCTGATTCTATTCTAAGGCATTTCTTTCTGTGTGGGACGATGCCGCAAGCAGAGCCGGAAACGCGGTAAGACTTTCTAGAGATAGCCTTCCAGACTCAATCTTTTGACAGGATCTTCTTTAGCTGAACCTGAGTTCGATTAAAGCTGGCCTGCGCCTAAGAAAAAGCCGTTTTTTGACCTCTCCCGTTGTTCGAGCTACTTCGTAACCTCTCCTTCAAGGATAGAAGCTAGAAGCAGATAGCAGCCATAGGGATAGGTATTCAATCGCTTGCTTTAAAAGGTATGAGATTGCTCGCAGAGGACTAAGGTCGACAGATAGGGATAGGCCAGCAAATGCAATGAGAAAGTCTTCTTCTTTTCTTGCTCGTAAGCGCTTCCCTTTTCTTGCGGATGAATTTCTCGAATACATATTTCTTTTCTGTAAGTGAAAGGCTACAAGACCATAGAGTAGGCAGAGGATGGAAAGCAAGCGGGAATCCAATTTCTTCCTGTGAGCGATGGAATCGATTACTAAGCTTTGGAGCGAACACAAGAGCAATAAAGGTTTCGGTTTTTGAAGTCTGAGCATTGTAATTCCTGGAGTTGTTGTGACTCCTATACCTGTTTGAGGTGTTAGAGGACTTGTCTTGGAATACGTCTGATTGGATTCCATCCTCAATTCTCTACCCGATCTCTATGATAGCTTTGAAGTCGGGTAGGTATTGGGCATACATATGCTTTTGATACTCTGGCAAGAGGGTTTTCACTATCATTTCCGGTTGCCCCCCCTCCAGGGGTCTGGTTGTCATTTGGGGTGCCCTTTTCCTCCATCTGGTAATGTACTCAGAGAAGGTCTCGGTTAGGTTGCAGCTTGGTGCTTTCTAAGTCACGTTTGGTTACATCTACCTCGATGTTGTAACTATCCTTATTGTTGAACTCATTGCATATGTCCTCCCAATTTCTTGAACTTGTCATCCAGGGAGAGGAACCATCTTAAGGCAGCGCCGGTCAGTGTCCTTTGGAACAACTGAGCAAGGGTTCCGAAGGAAGCACCCAAAGGTTGCATGTTCCCGGCATACATGAGGAGATGTGTCTTAGGGCATCCCGTTCCATCGAACTTGTCCATGTCGGGCATTTGAAACTTCGGGGGTAGCCCAGCATTGGGGAACACAACCAAGGAGGATGCGCCCACAATGTCCTCATCTTTCTTAAAAGCCTTCTAGTTCTTTTCCATCTGGTCAATCCTCTCGATTAGCTTTGCTTCTATTTCTCTTTTTGTACCGGCGTGACTCGGACCGATGGATGGCTGGAATTCTCCGTCCGATCAGCAGGAAGAGGCTCAGAGCCCTCCCTAAAGAAGGATTATAGGAAGAACAGGGCGAAGCTCAATTCCCTCGATAAGCGCTATAGAAGAGCGAATAAGCCTATACGCGATAGGCGAGAGGCTTTACCGCGAGAAGAGCCCAAATGCCCCCCGCTCGTTTAGTTCTTGGAAACGAGTGTTGTCATCCAGTAAAGGATGGTAAACGTCAGGGGCAACAGGCTCTGGGGTTTGGTGCTTGGTTTACGCTTTCCTCTGAGTTTGGTACGCCGAGTGCTATTGCTTTCCCCGAAGCAGAGAAATACAATTCGAAGTTTTCCCTTATCCTAAATAGCTTCTTAAAAAAAAAAGAGTCACTGCCACGGCCTTCGCCATCGGTTGTTAATAATAAAAAGTGATGATTCAGCGTTTCCATAGTATACTCGGCTTTGTTATTTAATATACCGTCGGCGACCAAATTGTGCTTTTCTTTTGCTCAGCCCAGAATTTATGCGGATCCAACTGAGCCATGCGATCGATAATACCTCTCTTTAACATTATTATCGCATCAACTTCAGCGTCGTTGACTTCCCTTTTAGGAGAAAAAGTAGCAAGCCGATGCGAGATTTTTTGGTGTTGAATTTCCCAAAAAGGATCCTCACATGGAGCGGGAAAGGAAAGATTAATTAAGCGGTCATCGAGATCTTTACAGAAAAGAAAAGCATTACAAAAAATGCAAAGCCATGAACAAAGGGGATTGACTGAGAAGTAGAGCTAAGCGATCTATTGAATGAAGGGCAGGAATGAATGGACTGATTGATTGCCCCAGCTCAAAAAAAAGGCAAGGGGGAAGATCAGTCTTGAATAAAAGAAGAGCTATCGTCGTGGACAGATAGACCACTTACCAGAAGAAAAAAAGAAAGGAATTCCTTGCTCTACTAGTAAAGTAGAAATGAAAGTAGATGGTCCTAGGGACCTTAAAAGAAAGCAAATTAGAAAGCATTCGAATTGACAACATGTGAGTGGCCCATAAACTCACTCTCCTGCAGCTGAAGAAATGAGGCACCTGCTGCCTGTTACGCTATTTTATCCCTCCAGCTACAACGTAGAAGTCAACCAGCTACGACGCCCTCCAGCGGACCCCCCCTTTAGATATCTATATATTAAGGGGCACACCTCGCTATACTATATTAATGAAGTGGGGGAGAACCCTAGCCACGCTCAGGCTTTGAGTGGAATAAATATGAAGCATTGAACCGATCGAGAAATAGGGAAGGCTCGAGAGACCTGCATATAGTTGGCAGGGCCAACCAATTACGCTTACCAATGAATGATATGGGTTTTCAAAATGCTTAGGCCTCCTTCGGTTCATCAAGGAAAAACCCTACCCTCCCTTTCTGTCCTTGAGGCTGGGTTAATTGAACTAATCAAAGTGTCGCGGAAGCCCCTACTACAACCTTTGTTTGCTCAGGCTTACAGGAGCTAACGTTGAAACGTCTCCCCGGATCGAGATTCGAATCTTCCGCTCTCCGCCAGCTCCTGCACAAATCTCTTCTGCCACCGCTGGTTCTATCTTTAACATGCAAGCCTTACTTGTGCAAGTAAGCAAATAGGAATTACCTTACTCTTGAAAGTTTAAAAGTAAACTACCTTTGAGTTCGGTTCCTATCTACCGTTGGTGTTAAAGGGAGCCGGCAGCTATTATTCAACTTTCATCTTTCTTTCCTTTGAATGAGGGGAATGTTTTTGCTAAAATGCTTCCTGGCTTGAAGTTGGGAGATTATCCTCTACCTTCTTTCAGGCTCACTCTAACAGTTCCTTCAGTCTGCCACTCTCTTTTTCTTATATCTGCTTTTTATTGCGGAAGGGCCCCAAGCGGACCGTACCGGTCCTCTCGAACGAACCTTCCGGTCGGGTCTTAAAGAGAGCAATCATAGACCAGGGGAGAAACCAGTTACAGGATCAGGAAGGTCAGAGCTGTCGTTGATATGCAAAACAGAGTTTAAGATATCCCTATAACCAATCTCACTTTTTAGGATTGTACCTTCGCGCACTCCTTTGTTCCGCCACAGAGCATTACAAGCACAAATATCCGACAATTTTTGATTTATAAGAGGTATGTAATCGCTCAATATATTTTTTTATTGAGGGCAAGTCAATCGCATTAATAAACTTTAAGTCCAGGAGCGGGAGAAGCTGTAACTGAAGCAGGAGAACGGGAAATTCCATTTCAAAGAAGATAGATGAATGGGGTCCCCGATTGACATCGTAACCATTAACGAAAGAGAAAGGGCATTTAGAAGAATCTCAGAAACATGGCGATCGAATCGATTCGACCGATCAAGAACAGAGCTAGGCTAAGTCCTACCACTATTATTGCTTAAGCGCATTCATCCACAACAGAATCGACTCACTAAACAAAAGTCGAATAAAGTCCGTACGCGAAGCCCTACCCCTACGCTTGAATGAACTCCTGAAACATCCACTTCAATTGATTCTACTTCATCTCCCCCGGGCACCCCTTTCTCTCCTTACCAGCCTGGACAAGACGGATGGGATGAAGGATAGCGGACAAAGCAAGCCAGCCAACAAAGATTGATCCAGTTGCTGTTGGGGACTTTCCCGGGGATGGGAGTCCTTCATATCATATGAGGATTCACCTCTGAAACTCGAAAGAGGGTCCTACCCTACGCCCGACAACAAGAATCGCCTGAGCCAATTAGCTGTTGCCGACCGTGCTTCACTCCACCTCGCTTCCTTAATGCTTTTCAAGCACTAAGTAAGTAAACAACCTTCCCCAGAGGATTTTGCCTACTCATTGACCAGTGACTTCGGCATCGAGACACTGACTCCCAGATCAGCTAACCACTCTTTGTAAGGCAGAGCAACTTTCTGATCCCCAATGACAATCTCGTCACCAGTGGGATTGGGGGCTATGAGTTGAACTGAACTAGACCTGTAATCAAAACTGTGGACATGGGTGAACTCCTATCCTGTAGGGACTATCCCACATTGAATCGACAACAAGTATCTTTCCTTTCAAAGATTGCTGCTTGAAACGAAGTCTGACTCTTCCGGATACGCAACGCCCCCTTCTGGAGGCCTTACGACGGCTACTTTTATTGAAGAACTCGGCGTAACGACAGCTTTCGATGGCAATCCTTGATTGATTTCGGAAGGGGTGCGAAAGAGTTCAACACTACGCTCATTTCGTAGATCTACGATTTCAGGGTAAAGGATTTTTGCTTAGCTGCTTAGCGAATCCCCTTGCTTTTATGAAACTGTTAACATTATCTTTGTTTTTCTCGATGCTTTGAATAGCTATCCGGATAGCAGAAGTGCAATCATTTGCGAAAGCTCTTTCTTCGCGCTCTTTTGAATCTAAGTTCTATTCGTCCTCGGGCACTCTTCCAAAAACGATCTGATGTCTATATGCTTAACACATGAAATGGGCCTTGGCTAGAATAGCTAATAGGCGGGTAGATTGGTTGTCATACCCCTGTCTTTCCTCTTTCTTACTTCCGAGTTGGTGAGTCACTTGCTAGTGTCGACATAAGCACTTTCTCGGTTATAACTGTTAGTCCTTCTTCCAGCGTAACCATTGGATTCCCAGGAAGAGACGAAAGATATTCGCGAAGAACAGCCAAGTGGATGGAAATAGTAGAGCCAAGCCTTCTCTAAAAGAAGCAAGTGCAAGTCCCAGGAAAGCAGCTACTAGCTAATGCCAGAGGATCTTTGCTTGATTCGACTTCTGCCTTGATGTGCCTCCTCCTTTTTCAATATGAAATTCGAGATTCACTAGGTTGGTCAGTCACACAAAAAGGAGTAGCGAAGGGTTCAGTTGCATTAACTTCTGCGGATACGAGGGAGAACTCGCTATTCCTAATACTAAGACTGCGTCTCTTGCATACACTTACAAAAATGCAGATAATCTTGAATGACCGTCGGGCATTTTCAGGTGGCGAAAGCCCAATGTATTCATTTTTTCTTTGATTCCGCCCGTAGGCGCTAACAAATAAGTAAGAAGCAGGTCCGATAGTGAAGGGAGAACACTTGCTTGGTACAACTCTCATGCGGACGTCCTGCTTGATACAAGCAATCAGTAGAAAATAAGACAATAGGCAGAGGCTATTAGTCAAGCGGGGGATTCCCTTAGGAATTTAGTGAATATGATACCTTCTATTCTATTGATCTGGAATTGGGCCAATACGATTGATAGGTAAGGTAGTCGCCTTTTCAGGGAATGGGCTAGAGGCTCGAGAGACCTCTGTCCACGCGTGGACTAGACCGATTGAAAAGATTGGAAGGCCGGGTCAGGCAAAAAGACGGGTATGACTCTCCTAGAAGAATGGACGTGTAGAAGCATCTCGATTAGTTTATACCATTTGTAATTGGTAACGAAAAGGATTGTTGATGCTCTGCTTGTACACAAGAAGTCGAATCCGGCTTTTTCTTTTTATTATTAGGAGTATGCCAGGTACTGCTTTTGGATGATCATAGGCCCTCAGATAATGATTGTGTCAGTGCATGATGACCCGAAGTCTTAGTGTGGCTGACAAAGGGGCTTACAAGAATGAACTGTTGAACTAGCTCGCGCGGAAAAGATATATCTGTTAGTAACGAAGAAAGTGCTAATCTCGCAGTCAACTGTTAAGAAGCGGCGGAGAGAGGTGTAAATTATGAATCAGCAAGCCTTCCAACAAAGGATTTCGCAGTGGAGATTTGGTGATAGGCCTGCGTTGGCACATAAAATAAAGACTTTCCAACCCGACCATTCAAGGGTTGTAATAGCTAAAGCTATGCTTTTGGAAATAGACAAGATTGAAGCTCCTTGCTTGGGTTCGGTTATCATTAAATGTATAGGGCCACTTTGGGTATTGAAGTGAAGATACTTGCATAAATAGAAACTTCGGGCGTAGAAGAAAAGCCCTTTCTGATACGTCAAAAAAAGAAGCCGATTCTACGCCGTAAAGGAAGCGTGTGCCCAATTACTAACCAGGAGGTGGTGTTCATCAAGCCCTCTCTCCGGACTTAACCTAGACCTTTGTCCGGCCTAAAAACCCTTTCTATCTAAGCTGGAGTTCCATGGCTCCTCACTTAGAGAGCACCCCAACCCCATTTCCGTTCGGGTGAAAAAATAATAGAATATTCACCGACATATCCGATTTAGATAAACTGCGCCGGGTAGAAGACTCAAGGGCCGTAAGGCTCAAGTCTCGCTAGAGACGCAGGGTTTGATAGTATAGACGCCGGGAAGAAGAAGGCAGTAACTTCTCTGTATTCTATGTAGCGTAGCTATTCCTTAGTAGCTATTCCTTAACCTGCTTGATGGATCGGAGGATATCGCCACTTTTTTTTTACGGATTTTGCTTTTTATTTCCGATCTTAAATTTCGTAAGAGAAGAAAGCGAAGATTGGTTCTAGTTCTACTTTTCTCAATTTCATTGATGAAGTATTTTTTGCATTCGTGGCTTGAACAAGAAAGCGGTGGAGCCAAAGAGCACCTCAGTAGCGCTCCGAAACGGGGCCGGGGAGCCGGTTAACCCGCCGCCTACGATCACCACGAATGCTATTTGGATGAAAGAGAGACAGTGGGGTCTTTAGACTCAAGTAGAGTATCTACGCCGGAAGAGAAAGTCTTTTTTCAACAAAAGTCAAGGAGGGGATGAATAGCAGATGATTGAGCTACACCCATTTCATAGCCCTCCATTGGGCATTGTCTCATTGATAGCAGAGATAGCCGGCAAAGAAGGAAAAAGAAGTTTCCATCTCAAGTGAAAGTGATCGCAAATTCGTGTTCCGGGGTTTTGAATTTATAGACTACTAGCAGAGGTCTTCATATATAAGAAAGTTCAGTACTCAATAGCTCAGTGCAAAAGTAATGGAGCTTCCGACATCAGACGGTTGAGGCTTGGGTGGAGATGGCAGGACTGAACTTATTCAAACATCAGTCCTTACCATCCAGGCGTAGAGTACCCGAGATTAGTTAGGAAGCGCGTACCCTAAAGAAAAGAAATTCTCATATCATGTTCACAAGGAAAGTCAATTTTCTACTTCATAGTTTAACGGGTCTCACCGCAATGTTTCTAGCCCATGGTTTTGGATCGCAAGGGAAGTCGATTGTCATCACTAGTCCAAATTAAATTTTTGGGGGAATAGTCCTTTTATGTGTTGTTCTCTTGTATCGTCTCTACTCTTTTCGCTTATATATTTTATTTGGGAAAAGAGTCGTTTTTATCATTTACTTTATGATTGGACTTATAGGTGGACTTTATATGTATTTTCTACGAGTATCCTTTTCATCCAACTTGATTATGGTCTTCGCGCAATTCTTCTCATTCTTTGGTGTCTTAGGTGTTCTAGGGCAGCCACTTCCTCTGCCTTCCCCCCCTAACTCGCCAGGGGAGGATTATTCTACCATGATGGCGGAAAATCCAAATCTAGAGTCCCTCTTTTCCGAAGGGGAGGCTTCTGCCCAAGCCCCTGTGGCTGCCCCTGCCCAAGCCCCGGAGCATTTGCCGGCTAGTTCGGGGGGAGTGCCCGGGGGGTCCAGTACACCACCGGGACCCTTGGGGGATCCATCTTTTGTTCCTGACGATGCCGATGGGCAGCCTGGTGGTCCATCAGGGGAGGAAAGACTACGGAAGAGGCCCCGGCACGGGCCCGAAACTCCATTTCCGGAAGATTTCGCCTGCTCTCCAAGGGCCCGAGCCCTAAAGGGGCAAATAGTTTCATTGATGAAAGACATTCTCCGGGAGCAGGGGACCCCCGTGGGGGATCCTCACAATATGGAGAGGGCTGTCGACTCCTATTTTGCAGGGGCTGAGGAAGAAAAGAGGTTCTATTTTCTAAAAAAAGGGCTAGAAGAGGGGCGGGAGAAAAGCCGAATCTATTCAAACCTATGCAGGGAGCTCGAGAAGTAATGTCTCTCTTAGATTCTCTGGTGGAAATACGGGAAAACTCCATTCAATTCTCGATGGAAACGGAGTTTTGCGAATTCTCCCCGGAACTAGAAGATCATTTTGAGATCTTCGAACATATTCGAGGGTTCAATGTAACTATTGTCACTTCAGCCAACACACAAGATGAGACTTTACTACCGTGGAGCGGCTTTTTGCAAAAAGATGAGGGTCAGTAAGATGCCGGAAAATCGAAATATACGAGATCACAAACGTAGATTGCTCGCAGCTAAAACAAAAAAGACGTTAGAAAGCTTTTTGTAAAGATCCCGATACCGGTTTTTCCGGCTCCGTGACCGAAAAAACCTAACATACTAGTAACAGACCGAAAAGGTTTGTGAGGTTCCTGCTAGAGTGACTCTCACTCTAGTGGGGAGAAGGCAGGTGGGAACGAGCGGAGCGAGAGCAAGTTCCAGTGGCGGGCTGTCTTCATGGTTCCCAGATCATGGTATAGAACTCGATGTAGCCCTTTTGATGCGGTGCTTTCTCGATCAACTATCTGACTTTAATGAAGAAAGACAGCTCAACGAAGTGTTTTCAGCTTTGTTTTAGCCGCTGGACACGCTACTCTTTTTAGTGATTCGCGTGTCCAGCTACATCCGATCGTTCACTCCGTGTAACTAGAACACGGATACGCTCGGAAGCCTAGACGAGCTGGCTTCCTTCGCTCCCTAGCGGAGTACTTCGTGATAGTATGGAGCTTGGGGTAAAGCGTAAGGGTTCTTCTTCCTTAAGTATTAGTAGAGTACTCTCCTGTGTGTTTCACGGATACTAAACGATATCCTTGGGGACATCGCTTAGAGGTAATGGGGGCGGGCATATCCACCTGGACATGCCCTTACCCTCGAAGGAAGGAAGGAAAAGTTTAAGGGCATGTTCATATCGTTCTAAGGCAAAGGGAAGGTGGGTCTTTATAGGGTATCAGACTGATAATTTGCTCATACTATTTATGTTGAACTTTATTCATACTTGAGCTTTCTTCATACTGAAGTTGCTCATACTGATCATTTGCTCATACTGATGGTTCGTTAGGCTACTGCTGTCTCTGGTTGGTTATGCTACTGCTGTGTCTGGTCAGTCTATTACGATCTAGCATTGGCCCCAACAAATTGTCTAGCCACAGCGAATGAATCAAGCTGGGAAGTAAGGGATCGGAGCTGCTAGCACTGAGTGGTTTGTCTGAAAATAGGAGATGATTCAATATCAACCTATATCAACTGAACACCCCATAATAGATAGACAATAAAAAAATCTGAATGATGATTTAGATTAATACCTTCTTGAGATTTTATTACATCTACTCTAAAGGGTATCAGAATTGATATATGTACTTTTTTCTTGCTTTTCCCCCATAATGCATGTAAGCATGTAAACAACCTTAATGCTTTGCAAGCACTAAGTAAGTAAACTACCTTTTGTACGATATCAGAAATGACCTATGACCCGAAAGAAAAAAGATGTTCAAAACTTCCCTTTAGGAATAGGCAGTTAAGTCATACCAGACATGAAATCCTCAGCCTCGAATGAAAGATATGAGGAATTTCATTGCCTCTCTTTTCTGGCTAAGGGGGTCCCGTAAACCTAGCTCGCCATAGGATTGTGCGGGTAAGACTTCTCTTATAATGAGTAAAGAGGCTATAGCTATAAATAAGAAAACATCTTAAACTGGCAGGCCCTTCCATAAGTGGGTTATGCCCGATACTTGGGACAAGAAATTCTCCTTTTCCTCCTACTGGAGATACCCCTCTTTCTATTTAACTTTCTATTTCAATATGTTTTTTTGTTCTCAGAGGTTTCCTTTCAGTTCAATGCTTCCTCTCCTTCAAATCTTTCAAATTCTTCTTAAGGTCAAGGCAATGTAATTGGCTCGCTAAAGCTTCTTTTCATTCTTCATTTGAGCATTTGCTTCTTGTCTTGCTGACCCTGGGATTGGCAAGGAATTCATTTAATTAGCTGATAAGTAAAGCTAGATCTTTTGAAGAGCCCATAGCCCGACTCCCATTAGACGACCTCTAACAGGATAGCTAGACTACTGGAACTAAAACTTCAACTAGATAGACTATCCCTCCATGACTGGAAACTAGGTGTATGTCAACTGCCCCTCTTCCTAAAACCGCGGTTACAAGAGAAGGAAGGAAAAGGGCACTCTCCGCTGCATTGGCACTGGATGTCTTTAGGACTTCAACAGAATAGTCCCTTTTTTAATGAATGGCGGGGAACTTTCCTAAGCGTAATAACTTACTTGCCTTATCCTATCCCTTCCCTATTGGTCGAGTAAGAAAATCTCTCCACTTGAGAGACACTCGTCTGGAGACTCCAACTCCCAGGAACTCTCTCTCTCTGCAAGAGAACTATCACTTTCCTAATAAATTGAAAACCTATCTTTCTTTCTCGCCTGAAGGCACAGGCAGGCCTATCTCATAGGTGGTTCAGGATCAACGGATGCCTTAGTAAGCTACTGGATCTAAAGGTAGTTGACTTGCTTACTCAAGAGAGTAAGGTAATTCCTATTTGCTTACTCGTTAAAGTATGGAACAAGACAAGTGAGGATGCTGGAAGGTATACCAGGCGAGGGATGAGCATTCCGGCGTTACGCGCCTTTTCAGTAAAGGAGCGAAAGGTTAGACCTTAGAAAGTCAGCGAACAACATAATGAAGAAGACTGCGAAAGTATGGATAAAATCTGGGAAGAGAACAACGAGATCTCTGAAAAGGAAGAGGCAAGGAAGTAGTCAAAATGTTTAAAAGGATACAACCCGTTCTTGGGCTTAAGACTATGCGCGTCGCGTGCTCGATCTAGCAATCTTGGACAATTGTTTTGATGAACTGTCATTAAACTAAAAAAGAAAGAAGAGAAAGAACTGGGAGTTGGCGCCTGGTTGCTTGCTTACCAAGCCATCCCGGCAAGCTCCTCCAGTTCGATTATTATTCTTGACTTGACTTATTATTATAAAAACTACTCACTATCCAAATGAAAGACGATCGATTATCTACCCAAGAAGATAGAAAGTCCCACATACGAGAAAAGGTCACAAATAGAGTTGAACCAAGTAACATTGCAAAGGCATAATGATAGTAGGGTCGGGATATCCCCGCCCTCCGAACCGGACGTGAAGGTCTCCCCTCATCCGGCTCTCTGCAGGAGAATCTCCACTCACAGCTTCCCCTAATATCCTCCCTTTACCACATCATGGGGGTTTACAGGAGATCCCAGAGGCTCGCTCGGAAAGGCTGCTATACTATACCTTTTGACTTAACTCTACTCTAGTAGTCACTAGACTCACTATACTAGTCCGTCCGGCTGCTCTTGCTGAAATCATTACTCTTCATTCTCCCGTGCTCTAGCAATTGCGCTCTCTAGACCACTACCATGTAGTTAGGTAGGGACAATCAATCCGTAGTGACGGGAATGACG